CGATCCGATCCATTCGTTCGTAGAGCTATTTACTCGATCGCAGACATTTCTGCAACACCTCTAACAGAGGAACAAATAGTCAATTTGGAAAGAACTTCTTGTCAGCCTCTTTCAGATATGAATCTATCTGATTCAGAAGGGAATAACTTGCATCAGTATCTCAGTTTCAATTCAAACATGGGTTTGATTCACACTCCATGTTCTGAGAAGTATTTACCATCCGGAAAGAGGAAAAAACGGAGTCTTTGTCTAAAGAAATGCGTTGAGAAAGGGCAGATGTATAGAACCTTTCAACGAGATAGTGCTTTTTCAAATCTCTCAAAATGGAATCTGTTCCAAACATATATGCCATGGTTCCTTACTTCGATAGGGTGCAAATATCTCAATTTCACCCTTTTAGATACTCTTTCAGACCCATTGCCGATACTAAGTAGCAGTCAAAAATTTGTATCCATTTTTCATGTTTTTCATGATATGATGCATGGATCAGATATATCACGGTCAATTCCTCAGAAGATTCTTACAATTCCTCAGAAGATTCTTACAAAATGGACTCTGATAAGTGAGATTTCGAGTCAATGTTTACAGAATCTTCTTCTGCCCGAAGAAATGATTCATCGAAATAATGAGTCACCCGTTCCATTGATATGGGCACATCTGAGATCAACAAATGCTCGGGAGTTCCTCTATTCAATCTTTTTCCTTCTTCTTGTTGCTGGATATCTCGTTCGTATACATCTTCTCTTTGTTTCCCGAGCCTCTAGTGAGTTACAGACAGAGTTAGAAAAGATCAAATCTTTGATGATTCCATCATACATGATGGAATTTCGAAAACTTCTGGATAGGTATCCTACATCTGAACTGAATTCTTTCTGGTTAAAAAATCTCTTTCTAGTTGTTCTGGAACAATTAGGAGATTCTCTGGAAGAAATACGGGGTTCTGCTTCTGGTGGCAACATGCTATTGGGTGGTGGTCCCGCTTATGGGGTCAAATCAATACGTTCTAAGAATAAATATTGGAAGATCAATCTCATCGATCTTGTAAGTATCATACCAAATCCCATCAATCGAATCATTTTTTCGAGAAATACGAGACATCTAAGTCGTACAAGTAAAGAGATCTATTCATTGATAAGAAAAAGAAAAAACGTGAACGGTGATTGGATTGATGAGAAAATCGAATTCTGGGTCGCGAACAGTGATTCGATTGATGATGAAGAAAGAGAATTCTTGGTTCAGTTCTCCACCTTAACGACAGAAAAAGGGATTGATCAAATTCTATTGAGTCTGACTCATAGTGATCATTTATCAAAGAATGACTCTGGTTATCAAATGATTGAACAACCGGGATCAATTTCCTTACGATACTTAGTTGACATTCATCAAAAGGATCTAATGAATTATGAGTTCAATAGATCCTGTTTAGCAGAAAGACGGATATTCCTTGCTCATTATCAGACAATCACTTATTCACAAACCTCGTGTGGGGCTAATAGTTTTCATTCCCCATCTCCTCATGGAAAACCCTTTTCGCTCCGCTTAGCCCTATCCCCTTCTAGAGGTATTTTAGTGATAGGTTCTATAGGAACTGGACGATCCTGTTTGGTCAAATACCTAGCGACAAACTCCTATGTTCCTTTCATTACGGTATTTCCGAACAAGTTCCTGGACGACAAGCTTAAAGGTTATCTTATTGATGATATCGATATTGATGATAGTGATGATGACCTTGATATTGATGATAGTGACGATATTGATGATAGTGATGGTATTGATGATAGTGATGATGACCTTGATATTGATATGGAGCTGCTAACTATGACGAATGTGCTAACTATGTATATGACGCCGAAAATAGACCGATTTGAGATCACCCTTCAATTCGAATTAGCAAAAGCAATGTCTCCTTGCATAATATGGATTCCAAACATTCATGATCTGCATGTGAATGAGTCGAATTACTTATCCCTCGGTCTATTAGAGAACTATCTCTCCAGTGAAAGATGTTCCACTGGAAAGATTCTTGTTATTGCTTCGACTCATATTCCCCAAAAAGTGGATCCCGCTCTAATAGCTCCGAATAAATTAAATACATGCATTAAGATACGAAGGCTTCTTCTTCCACAACAACGAAAGCACTTTTTCATTCTTTCATATACTAGGGGATTTCACTTGGAAAAGAAGATGTTCCATACTACTGGATTCGGGTCCATAACCATGGGTTCCAATGCACGAGATCTTGTAGCACTTATCAATGAGGCCCTATCAATTAGTATTACACAGAAGAAATCCATTATAGAAACTAATACAATTAGATCAGCTCTTCATAGAAAAACTTGGCATTTTCGATCCCAGATAAGATCAGTTCAGGATCATGGGATCCTTTTCTATCAGATAGGAAGGGCTGTTGCACAAAATGTACTTCTAAGTAATTGCCCCATAGATCCTATATCTATCTATATGAAGAAGAAATCATGTAAGGGAGGGGATTCTTATTTGT